AAATGGAAAATGAAAGACCCAAAGTAATGAGAAAATGACTTGTAACTGTAAAGCTATAAGGTATCATACCCTGGAGATTACGAAATAACAAAAAAGTAAAAGTGACCAAGATGCGAGGGGAAAACTTTTGTTTAACATTTCCGGAAAGACCACCTATTTGTTCGTTTACCGGGTTCAGCACGAAATCATAAATAAGCTCTACCAAGGATTGCCAAGCATTTGGTACTGAGTTTCCTCCTCCCTTTTTAGTAACAAAATGAACCAGAAGTAGGACCAAACTGAGAGTTAGTAGCATAAACAAAGATGGATTTGTGAATGAGAAATACAAGTTTCCTATATTCATAGGAATCAATGGGATAATGGCAAATTGCTCAAGTGGGCTGTTGGGCGTAATCGTAAGAAACACTTTTCATTTCATCCCTGTAGTTCCGCTTCTTGTTCGAAAAGACTTGTAGGAAATCGCCGGTTCGGTTGGTCTAACCAAGAAAGGTTTGGGAATAAGGCTTTCTCATTCAGCGTAAGCATCAAGGTCTGAGCCAAATTGAGCAAGGGCGGCCACTTTCTTGCTTTTTAAAAGCTTGGGTTTGAGAGTCTTTATCGAAAGAACAACAACCTGAAACTCAATAGCGGGACATAAGACGAAAACAAGGCAGCCAGCCCTTACAGAAGCGTGAACAAGAGAAGTTCCTATTAATTTAGGACTTTCTAAGTCTAAGACTGAGTTCGGGTCTTTAGGCTTTTTAACCTTGCTATCAAGGGAGTCTCGCCCAGTAAGGATTAAGATAGTATATAGCCTTCGGTAAGAGTAAGAAGTATACCCTCGAGAACAACCGCAGAGCTTCCAGTCTCCGCTTCTGATTCACTTGCTAATACCGAATCTCTCCTTTCCTAAGGCTTACGAAAGAAAGAAGAGTAACTGAACTGACTGAGTGAGCTATAAGTTATTTAGGCTACCTCTCTTACCCTAGCTCCACTTCAGGATTAGGCATACCGGGCCGAGACAGGGGATGAGGCTCTTACTATCACCAGGAATAGGCCGAGAGAGAGTCCTTAGCTTGAGCTTGCATTTCTGGTAGAGGAAGGGCAACTATCAGCCTAGCAAATCAGTCTGAGTTCGCAAAGCAAAGTGACCGATACCTGCAAGGTCCCGGGTTTTGGTCTAGTCAACTCGATTGGGAATGGATGCTAATGGTATGTCATGAATGTAGGGTGGGGGCGCTATTGGTCTAATCCCAGGTTTCCTTCTTCCTTATTTATATAATAAGTAGTGGTGAATCCGTCTAGCTACTCTAAGTAATCTCCTGAAAACGGTGGTTGTTCAAGCCTTGTTTCGAGTCAAGTGCCAGTTAAAGAACCAATTGTTGGCAAGAGTCACAAATAAGAAGTAAACGACTTGATCTCTTCTGATAAAGATTCTTATAAAGAAAGTCAAACAAAGAATAATCGAAGATGAGGTCTAACAGCAGCCATTGGTTATCACATTCTTCACCTGAAACCGACTATATGAAAGAAAGCAAGAAAGAGTCCCGCCCTTCCTTTAAATGCCTGAATGGAACGGAGTCCGGGAGAAAGGGATACAAAGAGAGAACAGCCACTCGACCAGAGAGGGATGGGGAATAGACAATAGACTCAGAGACAAGCAGTTCCTCTTCTTTTCCTATCGCGGGGAATCAATCCTCTGAGATTGTCCGATCATAGCTGTCTTAGATGAGTTCTAACATTCGATTAGGGCCCGGAGTGACCACTCTTCATGAACAGATGTACCAGCTCTTACGAGATGGGAAGATAGGGATGTGGAAAGAAAGAAGAAAAAGGGAAGAATTGGGAAAAGCGCGGCATTAGATTAGGTCTCAGAGTTCCTAACAGGCCAAGAGTTCCTACCTATATAGGCCACTGCCTAATCTCAGCTCCTATACTAGAAGGAATGGGAGAAGCGGAAAATTCGCGCATTTACATCTCATGTCTGACTTCCTGAAGCTTGAAAGAAAGCTCTTCTCGTCCGTCCTTGCCACGCCTGTTAGCGGACTGATCACAAGTCCTACAAGGGATCGGGTTCTTCTCACGTCTTGATAGTTATCTCTTTCTGATCAAGCAAGGAGATGGAGTCTAAACTCTTGTCCGCAAGAGGGCAATCAGTAGTAAGATAGGGATCGGATTGAATCCTTTCTCTTATTTTAGATAGAAGGACGGTCCTCTACTTTGACTTTCCCATGGAAGAGAGAATAGCGAGATGGAAGGTTCTCATTCTAGCCGCCTATCTCTATTCGGTCTCGTTGGCAAGGTTATCATCCCTGGCCTTTCTTATCTTCATTACGTAGTTAAAGAACCCAAAGTCGTCGTCTAATTAGAGACCTCTCTCTATCTTCATCTATCTCATTTCGAATACAGAAGTCATCGAAGCCTGCCTTAGAAGACCCATCACACTTAAACTACCTCGAATGAGGTAGAATCAAGGATTTCAGGACGAGAGCGTATAATAGAAGAGGATGGAACTGAAGAT